CAAATTTTGAAAAGATGAATAAACAGGTTTATATAAAAAAAATGCTATAAATATTCCGAAAGAGGCTATACTGACTGAAAAAAAGGCATCTTTACAAAATTCATACCAATCTATTGAATTATTTGAATTTTTATGTAAAAGATTTATAGACGGGGTTAACCATTTTGTTAATATATCCACGTCTTGAGTTAAAGGAATTCCTAAGAATCCAACGAACAAAGTAAATAAAATTAATATAAGTATTGGGAATAACATCGTATTATCCGATTCATAAGGATACAAAGAAGTCTTGGTATTGCCAAAATTCGGAATAGAAAGCATTTTTCTTACATTCTCATCAATTTTATATACTCTATTTGAAAAAAAAGAAGGACCTCCATTCTTATTTAATAAAGTTACCAAACGAAAGTTTTTCTTACTTATTTTTGAACCTTCTTTACCCCATAGCGATATTGAATATAAGGGGGTATTCCTTTTTCCACTGTAATTTTGAAAATTAACGTTTAAATGTCCTTCAAAAGTAAGTAAATAAATCCGACACATATAAAATGCCGTTAATCCCGCCGTAGACCAAGCTATTATTGCAAAAATAGGTGAATACAACCAACTATCATTAAGAATTTCATCTTTGGACCAAAAACAAGCAAGGGGTGGAATACCGCAAAGAGAAAGTGTACCTAATAAAAAAGAATTTTTTGTAATTGGTACATGTTTTGTTAAACCTCCCATAAGCACCATATTCTGACTTTTTTTTGGACAATACCCAACAAGAGTTTCCATTGAATGAATAACGGATCCCGATCCTAAGAACAATAATGCTTTAGAATAAGCATGAGTAATCAAATGAAATAAAGCACTGCGATAAGACCCCATACCTAAAGCTAACATCATATAACCCAATTGAGACATTGTGGAATAGGCTAAACCCCTCTTAATATCTTTTTGAGCAAGAGCTAAAGTAGCTCCTAAAAAAACTGTTATTATCCCTATCAAGGAGATAAAATTCATTATGTGGGGTATGACTATGAAAAGAGGCATAAGTCGGGCTACAAGAAAAATGCCCGCTGCTACCATCGTAGCAGCATGTATAAGGGCCGAAATAGGAGTCGGCCCTTCCATCGCATCAGGTAACCATACATGAAGAGGAAATTGTGCAGATTTAGCAATCGCACCGGCAAATAAAAGAACAGCGCACAAGGTCACAAATAAAAAATCGACCTCATTATTAGAAATCAAGTTATTGAATATTTGGAATAAATCACGAAATTCAAAACTCCCCGTTACCCAATAAAACCCTAAAATGCCTAATAATAAACCAAAATCGCCAACACGATTAGTTACAAAGGCTTTTTGACAAGCCTTTGCTGCAACAGGTCGTGTGAACCAAAATCCTATTAATAGATACGAACACATTCCAACTAATTCCCAAAAAATATAAATTTGTATCAAATTTGAACTAGTAACTAATCCCAACATAGAAGTACTGAAAAAACTCATATAAGCAAAAAATCTCAAATAACCGTGATCATGAGACATATAATTATCACTATAAATAAGAACCAAAATTCCAACAGTAGTGATTAGTATTGACATAATAGAAGTAAGTGGATCGATCAAGTATCCGAATTCTAACGAAAAATCATTATTAATAATCCAAGACCATACATATTGATAGACAGAACTACTATTAATTTGCTGAATAGAAAGATTCATGGAAAAAATCATAACTATACTTAACAACAAAACGCTCTGAAAAGCCCACATACGGCGAAGACTTTTTGTTGCCGTCGGAAAAAGAAGAAGTCCCAACCCTATTAACATAGGAACCGGAAGTGGAAGAAAAGGTATTATCCACGCATATTGATATGTCTGTTCCATAAAAAAAGTTTTTTATTCTTAATTAATTGTTTCCGATTCACCGGATCTTACCTTTCGAAAAAGTCAATAAAAAATCAAGATATGCACTAACCGATTTAAGATTTATATTTATTTATATATATGAGTATTTATATATTAATATTAATTTAATTAATAATATATAATTAAATATTCTGAGTCTTTTCAAAACCGTTCAAATATTCAAAAAAGAAGTTACAATTGGTCAAATGATATGACCAAGTGACATATAAAAAAACGAACACTTATAATAGGATAGGAAAATAAAAATATAATAATTTATCGTAATCAAAATTTATATTCATAGAGCAAGGATAAAAATTTAGCCTAAAAAGAGTACTTGATGCTAATACGAATTATAAGATTAACTAAGGTCATCGGTCTAATGAAAAAAACTCTTGATTTTAGTTAGTTTATTTCAATTCATTAACTAATTTTCAATTAATTAACTAATTCATTATGGGATTGATTGTTTTCCATTTCAATCAAAACAATTTATTAGTAAAGTTTACAAAAATATGGAACTAAAATGAACCTTTTAGCGAGAAAGGATCAAAAAGGACTGAGATCCTTTGTTTATCAAATCACGTATCTTTTAACAGATTTATTACTAGTCTCATTCGAATTTTAAAATTGAATTTTCTAGTTTGACTATTAAATTATTAGTCAAAAGTACAATCCTGATATTTTATAAATCAAGTATAGAATGCCGAAAATAAAGGTCTTTTAGATTTTTTTTTTTTTTTTAGTTTGATTAAGTTTGATTTTATTTCTATGACATGCAGATTCTAAAGATATAACTTTGAGAGATAAACAACGCGAACTAATAGTTCCAAACCAAAAATTTTGGTTTTACGGAATATTTTGTTATTTCGAGTCATTTTTTATCCAGTTTTCGTGGATCTTTGACATATCTATATTTCTTTTTTATGAAGAGAATATTATATTATTTAGAGAAAAAATAGATAATGAATAAGAATAATATAATAAAATAATAGAACAATAGAAATAGATGTCTTTCACATCCAACTATAACAATGAGTAATTTTAAATGGCAGTTCCAAAAAAACGTACTTCGATATCAAAAAAGCGTATTCGTAAAAATATTTGGAAAATGAAAGGATATTGGGCATCGTTAAAAGCTTTGTCATTAGGGAAATCTCTTTCTACCGGGAATTCAAAAAGTTTTTTTGTACGACAAACAAATAAGTCCTAAAATATTGGAATAATCGAAATGCTTTTGATTCAAAAAATTGGATCAGTAATTTGTTAATATAAATTTATATTAATATGAAATAAAATCTTAATGTTAGGTCTAAAAGAATAATTCTTCTATTTTCTGGATTCTAAATCTAAAAAATATATATACAATTTTTTATTTTTTTGTTTTCACTCATATTTTGGTGGTGGGGAGTCTTTTTTTCCCCATCGCCCTTTACAATTCCAATAAATCAAATTTTTTATCTTTTTCGGGAAGGGCAGATTGTTGAAACTAATGGATTCCATGTTAAAAACTAACTTCTTAATTTATTGCATTTACCATATGTAATGGATTTACCATATATCTCCAATTTTCAGATCATTTTCAGATCATCAATATAAGATCATCAATATAAATATATATAATATAAATAAAAGATCAACAACAATAAAAGAATAAAAGAATCAATAAAAGAACCTGATTGTTGAGATTTTATTATATTATGTACAAGTATCAATTTGCAGTACTCTAAATACAAAATAGTTTTAGATTCATTGAGAAAATTTCTTTTTTGTTTCAAATTTATGATTATGAAATCAGATAAACTAGAAATAATGACATCACAATAAGCGTAAAAAAAGAAAAAAGTTCTTTTTATTCTAGCGAGAGATTTCTATAGCTACAAGAGTTCGATTTTAGAATCGCATAAACTACGTAAAAAGCCCTAAGATAAATGGATACTTAAAGTAAAAAAAAAAATGAAACTAACAAATCTTCAAATTGACTTTTGAACTCATTTTTTTTATCAATTAAATTTTTACTAAAAAAACATATTTGATTGAATTGACTTGTTCAATCTCGACTATTGAATATAAATAGGGTATTATGAATTCGAGCAAGCCGCTATGGTGAAATCGGTAGACACGCTGCTCTTAGGAAGCAGTGCTAGAGCATCTCGGTTCGAGTCCGAGTGGCGGCATGCCATCTTCTAAACGAGATCGAATAGATCCTATAATAAAAATAAATAAAATTCCCAGTAATTAATATTAATATGGGGGATCCCCACCTTTTTTCTTTTTTATGATATTTTCAACTTTAGAGCATATATTAACTCATATTTCCTTTTCTATTGTTTCAATTGTGATTACAATTCATTTGATAACCTTATTGGGCAATGAAATCATAAAACCATATGATTCGTCAGAAAAGGGGATGCTAGCTACTTTTTTATGTCTAACAGGATTATTAATAACTCGTTGGATTTATTCGGGCCATTTCCCACTAAGTGATTTATATGAATCATTAATTTTTCTTTCATGGAGTTTCTCCCTTATTCATATAGTGCCCTATTTTAAAAAACGAAAAAATTATTTAACCACAATAACTGCCTCAAGTACTATTTTTACCCAAGGCTTTGCTACGTCGGGTCTTTTAAATGAAATACATAAACCCACAATATTAATACCCGCTCTACAATCGGAGTGGTTAATAATGCACGTAAGTATGATGATATTGAGTTATGCAGCTCTTCTTTGTGGATCATTATTATCAGTAGCACTTCTTGTCATTACATTTAGAAAGATTTTTTATAGTTCTAAAAGTAATAATTTATTAAAATTAAATGAATCTTTTTCATTTGGTGAAATCCAATACAATAATGAAAGAAACAATATTTTTAAAAAAACCTCTTTTTTTTATGCTAAGAATTATTACAAGGCCCAATTGATTCAACAATTAGATTATTGGAGTTATCGTGTGATTAGCCTAGGATTTATCTTTTTAACCATAGGGATTCTTTCAGGAGCAGTATGGGCCAATGAAGCATGGGGATCATATTGGAGTTGGGATCCAAAGGAAACTTGGGCTTTTATTACGTGGATCGTATTCGCAATTTATTTGCATACTCGAACAAATAAAAATTTGCAGGGGACAAATTCCGCAATTGTGGCGACTCTAGGCTTTCTTATAATTTGGATATGCTATTTTGGGGTCAATCTATTAGGAATTGGGCTACATAGTTATGGTTCATTTACGTTAACCTCTAGTTAAAAAAAAGAAAAGTTATTACGAATACAAACAGAGTGCAATATTGTGTATATAAAACACATTGTGTCAACCGGCGAGAACCGCGTGAATCAAGTAGTGTAGTGATTCACGCGGTTCTCGCAAAGACCAAGTATGTTGGATGAAAATTTAAATTCATATTTTGTTTTTACTTTATTTAAAATTTAAGAGAATAAAAATCCTTCTTTTTTTTTTTCATTATCCAACCGACTCTTAAAAATAATAGGAGTTTTTTCTTTAAGAAACTTTAAGAAAACTATCTATAAAAATAATTAGATAAAATACCTTCAACCTTGTCAACTGATAGCGAAAGAACAAAATCGGGATACATACCAATACCTATTACAGGTAGAAAAATGGAGATGGAAACAAATAACTCGCGCGGTCCAGAATCAAAAACAAAAGAGTTTGGAGTATTAAATAATTTGTATCCATAGAACATCTGCCGTGACATAGATAATAAATAAATAGGAGTTAATATCATTCCAATTGCCATTACAAAAGTGATAGCTATTTTGGGCATTAAAAGATATTTTTGGCTTGTAATTAGTCCTAAAAAGATTATAACTTCTGCAACAAAACCACTCATACCCGGTAATGCAAGGGAAGCCATGGAAAAGCTACTGAACATCGTAAATATTTTTGGCATGGGGATACCAACTCCGCCCATTTCGTCGAGATAAACAAGGCGTATTCTATCATAACTCGTTCCTGCCAAGAAAAAAAGTGCAGCACCAATAAAGCCATGAGATATTATTTGTAATATAGCTCCATTGAGTCCCGTATCGGTTATAGAAGCAATTCCTATAAGTATGAAACCCATATGAGATACGGAGGAATAGGCTATTCTTTTTTTTAAATTACGCTGGCCGGGAGATGTTGAAGCTGCATAGATTATTTGTATTGTGCCTACTATCATCAACCAAGGAGAAAATATAGAATGAGCGTGTGGTAATAATTCCATATTAATCCGAATCAATCCATATGCTCCCATTTTTAATAAAATTCCGGCTAGGAGCATACAAGTACTGTAATGCGCCTCTCCGTGGGTATCTGGTAACCATGTATGTAGCGGTAGAATCGGTGATTTGACAGCAAAAGCAATAAAAAATCCAATATAGAATATTATTTCCAAAGCCACAGGATACGATTGATTAACTGATGTTTCAAAATTTAATGTTGGCTCATTAGAACCATATAAACCGATACCCAGAACTCCCATTAAGAGAAAAATGGAGCCCCCCGCCGTGTACAAAATAAATTTTGTGGCTGAATAGAGACGTTTCTTCCCTCCCCACATGGCTAAAAGTAGATAGACCGGAATTAATTCTAATTCCCACATGATGAAAAAAAGTAAAAGGTCCCGAGAAGAAAATGATCCTATTTGACCACTGTACATTGCTAACATCAAGAAATGGAATAATCGAGAATCCCGAGTAATAGGCCAGGCCGCTAAGGTAGCTAAAGTAGTGATAAATCCTGTTAATAAAACGGGGCCTATAGACAGTCCATCTATTCCTAATTTCCAACGGAAATCAAAAAAACTGATCCATTTATAGTCGTCTACTAGTTGGATTAATGGATCGTCCAATTGGAAATGATAACAGAATGCATAGGTTGTTAGAAGAAGTTCTAACATGCATATACATATAGTATACCATCTAATTACCCTATTTCCTTTATGGGGAAGAAATAAAATAAAGGAACCCGCAAATATTGGTAAGACTACAATTATTGTTAACCAAGGAAATTTGTTCGTGGTAAAGACAAGATACGCTTGGACCAAAAAAACCAGTGCCAAAAAATAAAATATTTTTTGGCACTGGTTTTGGCGGTAAAAAAAAAAATGGACTCGGGTTTCTGTAACGTATTAATAAGCTATACCCATGCTGCGGGTTGTTTCATGCCATAAATAAACTCGAACACTCAAGAAATCTGTTGGGCAGGCGGATTCACATCTCTTACAACCGACACAATCCTCCGTTCTTGGAGCAGATGCTATTTGTTTGGCTTTACATCCATCCCAGGGTATCATTTCTAATACATCCGTGGGACAGGCTCGGACACATTGAGTACACCCGATACATGTATCATAAATCTTTACTGAATGCGACATTGGATCTATCCATTTTTGAACGTGATAAAGTTTCAATCTAGTAAATTGATAAATGAATTATATATTTAAATACTAGTACTAGATGAATCGATGAGTTCCTCGAGTTTTTTTATTATCTACTTCTGGCTTGACAGTGCCAAACTACTTTGATTTATTATCTTTACTTTATTTTGTGATAACACGATCATACCTTACGTGGCAGACATGCTAATTTGAATTAATT